GATTGGCTAGTCAAGCATGAGCTAGTTCATAGATCTTTGGGCTTCGATTACCAAGGAATAGAGACTTTACAAATAAAAACTGAGGATTGGGACTCCATTGCTGTCATTTCATATGTATATGGTTACAATTATTTACGCTGCCAGTGCGCCTATGATATAGCACCAGGTGGATTTTTAGCTAGTGTGTATCATCTTACAAGAATAGGGTATGGTATAGATAAACCTGAAGAGGTATGCATAAAAGTCTTTGTCCCAAGGAATAATCCTAGAATACCGTCTGTTTTCTGGGTTTGGAAAAGTGCAGATTTTCAAGAACGGGAATCATATGATATGTTGGGAATCTCTTATAATAATCATCCACGCCTTAAACGTATCTTGATGCCTGAAAGTTGGATAGGCTGGCCCCTACGTAAGGACTATATTACTCCAAATTTCTATGAAATACAAGATGCTCATTGAATGACAAGAAACTAATGTTAATGTATACGATAATGACACGACTCCAGAATTCATTTAAGGAATATTTTAACGTCCTGTTTCATCTGAAACAGAGTAACTGCACTCTAATTCGTATTCTGGATGGGTTAAAAGCTAAAAAAGATGCTTCATTGATATTCCCCAATTTGAAAGATATACATTTTGTAGGAGCAAAAACAATAGAATAGGATGAATCAAAAGAGTTCTGTACCATGTAACATGAACTTTGTACCGCGCACATTACTTAGAGGAATTTCAGGAAGTAAAAAAAGTTAAATAAAGTATAAGTAGGTAAGTAGGAGTCAAAAATAGAATAAATATAAAATAAAATACGAAAACAAAATTCAGAAATGCAAAAGGATCAGATTTTATTTGTACTGTGTTTGAAATACATTCTGTTTATTTCTATCCTTCAACTCCTTTAGACTTTTAAGTTTTTTAACCAATAACCAATCCTTTAACTTATTAATTTTAGATATATATGTTAGATATATATGAAGGCTTAACATTTGGGTGAGAGAAAGCACGGTATGAACAAACAAAAAATAAAAGAAAGCATAATCCCATTTTGTTCTTTACCATATATATTTTATCTATCTCAAAAATGGAGGTCTATATCCATACACTATCCATATACCCTATTATACCTAGATGATATAGAATTTAGGTATACATATATATAATGCTTGAGGCTATTAATGAATATATATCCCATTAATTTGTATGACTAATTATTTGATACATTATTTACGTGTCAGGAACCAGATTTGAACTGGTGACACGAGGATTTTCAGTCCTCTGCTCTACCAACTGAGCTATCCCGACCTTTTCTCGCGCATTATCCTAGTAGAGCACTTTATCTATGTCAATTAAAGGGACTAAAAAATTAAGAAAGTATTAAAAAATCTTACCCAGCTCCTGAATTTCTTAGATTAAAAAAAGATAAGATAAAAAGTAGTTAGGAAGTATAGTTAAGTTAGTACTTAAAATGGACTTTTATTGGGGATAGAGGGACTTGAACCCTCACGACTTATAAAGTCGACGGATTTTCCTTTTACTATAAATTTCATTGTTGTCGGTATTGACACGTAGAATGGGACTCTCTCTTTATTCTCGTCCGAATAATCAGTTTTTAAAAAGATCTATACAGACTCTGGAATGAATAAGAATAATTTGATCACTGAATATTCGATTCTTCCTTAAACTTTGATTGGAATATGGAATAGATTTACAATAACTCTTAAATTTTTCATATATATATATTATAATGGATTCGGGCCGCGATTAATCAATCGTTTACTATGTCAGTATGTATATATACGTATATAGGGCGGGCATCCTCTCCGTAATTTTGATAGAAGGATTCCGGCTACCAGTGCAACGTAATCAACTTCATTCGTTAGAACAGCTTCCATTGAGTCTCTGCACCTATCTTTTTTTATTGTAGTTTTATATTATAAAAACTATAAATTAAACCCTTTTTCTCAAAATCAAAGATTTGGCTCAGGATTGCCCATTTTTAATTCCGGGGTTTCTCTGAATTTGGAAGTTATCACTTAGCAGGTTTCCATACCAAGGCTCAATTTAATCAAGTCCGTAGCGTCTACCGATTTCGCCATATCCCCTTTTGCGACAGGATCCAGTTGTAATTCTATTCAATTCTTTTATTTATTTTATTTATCTTGGAATCAAATCATTGCGTTGAATTTATTAGATAATGATTCTTATATCTAAAAGTGTATGCCACTATTTTTTTTGCCATTCTCTATCATTTCCATTGTATTGAATGAACCCTATTTGTTCCAATCGGACATGATTCTATCATTGATGTGCCTCCAATTCAATATGAATAGATATATCCCACCTCTATAATCTCTCCTCCCTTCATTTTGACTTTAAAAGCGCAATTTGTAATACTGGAAGGATCGATACTCATTACTTATTTTTTTTCGCCCTATCTTATCTGAATGCCAACAAAAGAATATCTTAATTATAATTTGAATTGTATCTTTATAATAATAATATCTTTATTCTTATCTTAGAATGGATTCACTATCATTATATTATATAATATAATGAATTATCTAATTTATTTAGAGATAATTAATAATTACTTAGCATAATTTGGTATAACTGTTCTTAAGAAATAATTAGACTTTTCTAAAATATAATATCAAATTCAATTTGATATTATATTCTTAATCAAGTAATAATTATGGAAATATAATGTATTTTTAAGTATTATTATTAAGTAATTATTAATACTATGAATTAAAATTTTAAAAATAATAAATAAATAATAAATATTAATTAAAATAAATTAATAGCTAATATATTAAATCTGGTAGTTTCCGGACTCCCTATTCACTATTTCTATTTCTGCTATGTGAGCCCGCTTAGCTCAGAGGTTAGAGCATCGCATTTGTAATGCGATGGTCATCGGTTCGATTCCGATAGCCGGCTTTTATCTATCTATATTTTTCATGATTGATAATATCTTCTCCCCCCTTTCTTCAAATATCGGTCGCTGATCTATTATGTCGTGTTAACTTACAACTATGAATAAAAAATAGATTGGAATGGAGCAATTAGATCTATACAGAACAAATCATAAAACAGAGACTTAACTTCCTTACTATCATATACAAAAAATATAGATATTGATACAATGCATTTCATTCTATTTTCATTCTACTTTAGTATTGTATACTTCAGTAGATTTAGCCTTGCTTTGTTTATCCTTTAGTTCAGTCTTAATTTAGATTTTTCTTTAAATTTTTCAATAAAAAAAGGAGTTTTATGTCTCGTTACCGAGGGCCTCGTTTCAAAAAAATACGCCGTCTGGGGGCTTTACCCGGATTAACTAGTAAAAGGCCAAGGCCTAGATCTGGAAGTGATCTTAAAAACCAATTGCGTTCTGGGAAAAAATCGCAATATCGTATTCGTCTAGAAGAAAAACAGAAATTGCGTTTTCATTATGGTCTAACAGAACGACAATTACTTAGATATGTGCATATCGCTGGAAAAGTCAAAGGGTCAACAGGTCAGGTTTTACTACAGCTACTTGAGATGCGTTTGGATAACATCCTTTTTCGATTAGGTATGGCTTCAACCATTCCTGGAGCCAGACAATTAGTTAACCATAGACATATTTTAGTTAATGGTCGTCTAGTAGATATACCAAGTTACCGTTGCAAACCCCGAGATATTATTACTACGAAGGATAAACAAAGATCGAAATCTCTGATTCAAAATTATATTGCTTCATCGCTCCGGGAGGAATTGCCAAAACATTTGACTATTGACTTATTCCAATATGAAGGATTAGTAAATCAAATAATAGATAGTAAGTGGATTGGTTTGAAAATAAATGAGTTGTTAGTCGTAGAATATTATTCCCGTCAGACTTGAACCTAATGAAAATAACAAGAAAGGTTCAGACAATTTGACTTTATACCATACCCTTTTTTTGTCGAAGGAAATAGATTTAAGAGCCTTGATCCACATTTTTTTTTCTTATTCACGTATTACAAATGGATCGGCAGTAGGATTTTTTTTTTTTTGCTTTTCCCATATTTCTATTTTACGTACCACAGTAATGTAATTAGGAATAGAGAATCTCTATCAAATCAAATAAAGTTCTTACTTACTGTTGGAATGATGCTATCAATTGTTATTTGAATTTGATACATTGTGATCGGTAACGTTGGTGACTCGATAGAAACGGAAAGAGAGGGATTCGAACCCTCGGTAAACAAAAGCCTACATAGCAGTTCCAATGCTACGCCTTGAACCACTCGGCCATCTCTCCTACATAATCATAATTTTATTATTGACCAGAAACCGAGTGAAGTGAATAGCGAGTCATTCATATTATTTATTCCAGTACGGGTAGGACCCATTACTGGTTACATAGGAATAAAAGATTCCTTTCAAATTTCATATTTCTCAACACCAATTTACTTAATAGATTTTTATATTTTAATTGTATAACGCATACGCATTATGCAAACAAAAGAGTATGGTTACTCTCCTCTATTTTATCATGGAATTATAATTCCATTCTTTATTTTTCCTCTTTTGATTATAACCAAATCAAAACTTTTCGAGTTACCAGAATCTATAGTAAAATAAAGTCCTTGGTTAGTCAACTTAGAGAAAATCGTAATAGTTCCGTTTATCAGTATACTACTTAAATTTGTAGGAAATCCAATCTCATTCAAATATTTCATATCTCATCCCCCCTTGGGCACAATTTGAGCGGAATATCCACATCTTTTTTTAGAATTAGTCTATTTTTATGATATTTCGTACTACTTTCGGATAATTTTCCTTTGGGAAAATGAGAAGAATTATAGAATGGATTGTTAATTATGCCTAGATCCCGGATAAATGGAAATTTTATTGATAAGACTTCTTCAATTGTAGCCAATATCTTATTACGAATAATTCCGACAACTTCAGGGGAAAAAAAGGCATTTACCTATTACAGAGATGGTGCGATTTGATTTTTTTTCTTGCTTTTTAGACCTTAATCTGAGAGAGAAGCGTGGTTCGCGATAGAAAGAAACAAATTGGTTTTAAACCAACGCTTGGTGAAGGTGAAGTTTAAAGATAGAACAATTCCTTCTGTCGTGTATCCTCGATTGATACGGCTTCAGATGCTTTAATTATCGATTTTAGTATTGAGCGAAAGGTTACACCTATAGGTTCGGGATTGCGGGTCAATACTACGCCACTAGTACCAATGGGCGGCATAGAGGAAGAAGCACTACTCTACGGAATCAACAACACGAAAACTTTGTTATATTATAAATTACCCCTTCTCGGTATTGGGACTAATAAGAATGAATGGTTGGGACAACAAACATCCATCTCGTTTGTACTTTGGATACCCATATAACCATCAAAGATTGTTGAAGTGACTGATTCCTGGAAATAGAAGGCGTTGTGAACAAAGAAATTGTTGGAGTGACTATTTCCATCTAGCACTAATACAATTGGTGTTAAGAAAAGACCTCTTTCGGGAAGGCTGGCTAGAAATTTCTTGTAAAAATACTAGCCCCCATCAGTTCATAATGAGAATAGTGAAATCTTGATTTCAGAGATTATGTCCCTTAGTACTATGCACAGAGGGGAGGAGCCGTATGAGATAAAAATCTCATGTACGGTTCTGGAACGGAGATTTTTTGAATAGAATGAACGGCCGTAACGGATGTCGGCTCAATCCGAAGGAAATTATGCGGAAGCTTTACAGAATTATTATGAAGCTACGCGACCAGAAATTGATCCCTATGATCGAAGTTATATACTCTATAATATAGGCCTTATACACACAAGCAACGGAGAGCATACGAAGGCTTTGGAATATTATTTCCGGGCACTAGAACGAAACCCATTCTTACCACAAGCTTTTAATAATATGGCCGTGATCTGTCATTACGTGCGACTATCTCCATTATAGAAAAAAGATAAAGGCTAGTAAATACTAGAATAAAATAGGCTTTCTACATATGTATCGTCCAAAGCAACGATTTTTATCAGCTGTAGCAAGGAAAAATACTTCAAATATAAATAAATAAGTACGCCTATATACTCTATGGATAAAGGATCGAATTGATAGAGAAAGCACCGTAAAGATCAATTAGCAAGTTATTAGGTCGATACAGTTAAGAACTGCTTACTTATGTCATAGTCATAATATGAGATATAAAGTTAGGAATCTACTTATGTAATAGAGTCGATCTACAAAGGTATTGAGCAGCGGTGTAGCATCAGATCCCAAAGATAGTAAGTTCTTTTTTCTTACGGAGGAAAGTCTTTTTCAAAAATTCTATATGAATTTCATATATGAGATGAAACCGAGATAGTTACCTTTCAGAAAATCCTTAACGATATAGGGGGAGTTAATTCTTATGAAGGTAGGAGAAAAGATAAAACTGATTATTGATCAAAATTAGAGTTTGAAACTTATGTAATTAACTTAACTTCGTCTGGTTAACCCAAGAAAACTGGGATAGGTTTATGAAAAACCTAAATTCAGTTAGCATAGGGTAGATTAAAAAGATGGGACACAAAAAGAGTCGATTGCTGAGCCGTATGAGGCAGGAAACTCTCAAGTACGGTTCTAAGGGAAGGAATTTAACCACCTATTCCGACCGGGGAGAACAGGCCATTCTACAGGGTGATTCTGAAATTGCGGAGGCTTGGTTCGATCAAGCTGCTGAGTATTGGAAACAAGCTATAGCGCTTACTCCAGGTAATTATATTGAAGCACATAATTGGTTGAAGATCACGAGGCGTTTCGAATTCGAATAAAAGCACTTTCTTTATTCATTTTTTAATTTATTAAAATGGTGATTGGATCCATCAATCAACTAAAATAGATAGTTACTATGAGAAGATCCAATCAAGAATTTCATTATATCTCTTCCTCCTAAAAAATTCTATTTTTATAGTATCCCATAAGGATAAATGATAGGGATACAGCAGTATCAAATCGTATAGGATATAGCTAATAAATAAATAAAGTATGCCCCCGAATTACTAAATATGGATATCGCATAAGAAGATGTTTCATAGAAGTATATTGATATGGGCACTTTTACATTCAGATATAAATACACTAGCAAAAAAAAACAGTTTCTTCGTCATGCCAGGAAAAGCAAAAGGTATTTGATAATAAAAAGGGTCCGTTGGGCACCTAATCGTTATGTCATAATAGATCCGAACACTTGCCCCGGATCAACTTCGATATCATAATTGCTCTAGTGAATAACTAAATAAAATAGATGGATGAGAGATGGGGGACCGATGATAAAAAAAAATATCCATCTTTCAGAGGTTTCACTAAAAACTTGACTGTTGGCAGGTCTCTTTGTATGTGTTGTCCGGAAAGAGGAGGACTTAATGATTATTCGTTCGCCGGAACCAGAAGTGAAAATTGTTGTAGATAGGGATCCCGTAAAAACGTCTTTTGAGGAATGGGCCAGACCAGGCCATTTCTCGAGAACAATAGCTAAG